TTTTACAAAAATCCTTCCTTTAGTTTATAAAGTTCTTTTTTATAAAGATTACCCTTGTCTTTGTTTATGTCTCGGATTGGAACAAATAACTATAATCCGTCCACGCCTGCGGATCAGTCTACATTTTTCACAAATTTTACGAACAGAAGCCCTTATTTTCATATTTAGAATTCCTTACCTTAATTCTGAATCTACTCCTTGAAAAAAAAAAATAAAGAATAATAATAAGTTTCTTGGTTTTGTAACGTCGAATTGTATCCCCACGAAAGGAATATTTAAAGCATCACCTAATCGTTCAAATCTTTCTTGCGAAGTCTATAAATTATATATACGTCCTCTGGTTGAATCATAAGGACTTACTTCGATTTTCACTCTATCTCCTGGTAGTATCCGTCGCCGGATCTTCCCTGAAACATACTCCAGAATTGGATCTTCATTATCTAAACAGACTTGGAACATGCCGTTTGGAGTTGATTCAGTAATTAAACCTTCATGAATCAATTTTTGTTCTTTCATTCCAGGTAACCCCCCTGAAGTATCAACTAATAAACTAATAGAGGAAGGGTTATATAACTAACTTTTCCTCTCTATTTCACAAATAAATGGAAAGGAAGTTAGAGATAAAATTAGGATACCCGAGGGGGAGGATCAACATATATAACACAAAAGTTCTCCCCCAATTCTTTTTAGTCGAGCTTCTCGATCTGTCATTATACCCCGAGAAGTAGAAAGAATTACAATCCCCATTCCGCCTAAAATCTTAGGAATTCGTTGATAGTTGGAATAGATTCGTAGACCGGGTCGGCTGATACGCTTGAAAATAGTTCTATATGTCCCTTTTCTAGTCCTTCTATGTCGCAGGGTTGAAACCAAGAAATATTTGTGACCTTCTTGATGTTTACGAACGTTTTCAATAAAACCCTCTTGTAGAAGTATTTTAACAATGTTTTCGGCGATATTAGTAGATGCTATTCGAACCGTTCCTTTTTTATCCATGTCAGCATTTCTTATCGAAGTTATTATATTGGCAATAGTATCCTTACCCATGAAGAACTATAATTATTGTTACCTCCTAATTTTGATATAATCAACATGTTTTTTCTTTCTTTTATTTTCATTTATATATTATTCACATTTTTATAAAGTATATGCGTGAGACACAATCTACTAATTGATCTATTTCAGATACCCTACTAGATCCTAGTCTAATCCACTAGTATTTATAATACCTCGGGAGCTAATGAAACTATTTTAGTAAAATGAAACTGTCTCAATTCCTGAGCGATCGCACCAAAAACTCGAGTTCCTTTTGGATTTCCTTCTTGATCAATAACAACTGCGGCATTGTCATCATATCGTATTATCATACCGTCGTCACGTTTGAGTTCTTTACATGTACGTACAATTACAGCCCTAATTACTTCTGATCTTTCTAGAGGCATATGGGGTACTGCTTCTTTGATTACAGCAACAATAACGTCACCAATATGAGCATATCGGTGATTCCCAGCTCCTATGATTCGAATACACATCAATTTTCGAGCTCCGCTGTTATCCGCTACATTCAAAAGGGTCTGAGGTTGAATCATATCATTTTTATTTTAATCTGTTATTTCAATACAAAGAATGAAGGAAAAAAAAGAAATATTATCTGTCCAGAAATAAATAAACTTGCGTTTTTCATCCTCAATACCTTTTTGTCTATTTATATACCCCTATCCTGCAATAATGAATTGAGTTCGTATAGGCATCTTGCACGCAGCTATTGAAATAGCTGCTCTGGCTACGGTTTCCGAGACTCCGCCCATTTCATAAAGTATTCGACCCGGTTTAACAACAGATACCCAATATTCAGGGGATCCCTTCCCCGAACCCATACGTGTTTCCGTAGGTCTGACTGTAACAGGTTTGTCGGGAAATATTCGTACCCATATTTTTCCACCACGACGCACATATCGTGTCATTGCTCTCCGTCCTGCTTCTATTTGTCTAGCCGTGATCCAAGCGGGTTCAAGTGCCTGAAGAGCATATCGGCCGAAGCAAATATGTTTGCCTCGACAAGATGCTCCCTTCATTCTTCCTCTATGTTGTTTACGAAATCTGGTTCTTTTGGGGTTATAGTTGATGGTTGTTTCTTAATTCCATCTCTACTGCAGAACCGGACATGAGAGTTTCTTCTCATCCAGCTCCTCGCGAATGAAATGATTCAATGCTATTCCAGATACACATGCATCTAATCTAATAAATAATACACTTAGTAATGGGATTTTTTGATATTTCATTTGTTATATAGTAAGCTGTATATACAAGATATACTGTCGAACGTATATCTTTTTTTTTTATGTATATTTATAGATAATTATTATTTTTACTCCTATCAATCACGCCAAAATAAAAATATATAAATATATGAAATTAATATATTAATTTCATCCAATACCAATATACCAATAAATAAATAAATAAAGGTTCGCGGGCGAATATTGACTCTTTCTTGATTTATTTTATTCGTCGGGTTAATCCACCGCGGCTTTTTAGAATAAATCAATTTGTTCTTGGTTCGTTCCGCCATCCCACCCAATGAATCATTAGGATTCGTTTTCAATAGAATCCTATACAATCACGGGTTCTGTCGTTCCCATAGCTTCGCCATTAATGGTTAGGCCTGAATTCTGCAATGGAGCCCCCCCAAAAAAATTTGTTCCCGTGCGGATCAATCTCCTCAGTTTCTATTAACCCCGGGCTCTTTATTATTTATATCAGTATTGATGCTTTATCACACTGCCTTTTATGAGATGATTCATAGACCATACATATTGGAATCATATATCATTGATATTTTTGTTCTCTCTTTCTATCATCTTCCATTTATCCACATCCCTCCATTTTTGTTTCACAACCGAGAATCAGATTTTTCTATATAAATATAAAATATAAATGGAAATGGAAAAATTTTCAGTTGCTACAACTATATGATCGATCCAGTCATATAGTGACTGTTTCTTGGAATCTCGACAATACGAAGCAATAAGTTGGTTATTAGTTTATATAGTTACTAAGTTCATAATACCATAATACATAGTAGGGGTCGGTCAATTCTTTTTGTTTTTTGAATCCCAACTAGTAACTCTAAATAAAATAAAAAAACTAACGAATCACACACTAAGCATAGCAATTAATTATACTAAATATAAATGATCAATCTAATTTTTATTCAACCTTATAGAATTGAAATTGTTAATCTTTCTTTGATTTAATGGAAAAAGAATAAAACAGTTTGTAATTTTTTCTTCTATCACTGAACCAAATGGAAAGACAAATAAAGGTCCATTAGTCTTCGTCTACAAATATCCAAATTTTTATGCCTAATACTCCATAGATAGTTCGAATTGGATAGGAACAATAATCAATTTTAGCGCGAATTGTTTGTAGGGGAACCCTACCTTCTCTGATCCATTCGACACGTGCAATTTCTTTTCCGTCGATACGCCCTGCGATTTGCACTTGAATTCCTTTTGTATCTGCTTGTTCAGTTAATTCAATAGCTTTTTTCATTGCCTTTCGAAACGAAACTCTACTTTTTAATTGTAAAGCTATATATTCCGCAAGAATATTAGGTTGGCCATAAGGTTTTTCAACTTTTGTAATAGCAATGTTGAGTCTTCGGTTCACAGAATTAAATTCCTTTTGTACATTCATCTGTAATTCTTCCATTCCTCGTGTTCGGCCCTCTATTAATAAATTTGGGAATCCAATATATATTATTACTTGGGTCAAATCGATTCTTTTTTTAATTCCTATACGTGCAATTCCTTCGAAACCCGCAGATGTTTTCTTATTTTTTTGTACATATTTCTTGATACAATTCCTTATTTTTTCATCTTCCTTTAGTCCCTCAGAAAAATACTTTGGTTGTGCGAACCAAAAGGAATGATGATTTTGGTTTGTACCGAGTCTGAAACCAAGTGGATTTATTTTTTGTCCCATATTTTTCTTTTCTATTTTTATACCATTTATAGGTAATATAAGCACTTATAATTATAAATTTATAAATGATTTTCTTCTATCCTTCAATACAATTTTGATATGACAAGTGGATCTTTTTATCGGATAACTCCGTCCTCGAGCTCTAGGTCTTAACTTTTTCACAATAGCACCCCCATTGACTTCAGCTTGACTAATAAATAAATTCACTTCCTTCAAGCCCAGGTTATGAGTAGCGTTTGATGCTGCAGAATAAACCAATTTCAAAATGGGATAAGATGCCCGATAAGGCATGAGTTCCAGTATCATAAGTGTGTCCGCATAGGAACGCCCGCGAATCTGATCAATTACTCTTCGTGCTTTGAAAACAGACATACATATATGTTGAGCTAAAACTTTTACTTCTGTACTCGAACGCGAGTTCTTTCTCCTTATCATAAGGTTATCCCCCACCAATGAATAAAAAGTGCCTTCTTTATCTACTTAATCTACTTACTTTATTTTCTATTTTGAATTTTAGATTATATAAATTCAATTAACGACGAGATTGATTATCGTTCCTTGCATTTGCATGTCTTGCGAAAGTTAGAGTAGGCGCGAATTCTCCCAATTTATGACCTACCATAAGATCTGTTATATAAATAGGTAAATGTTCCTTTCCATTATGAATAGCGATTGTATGGCCAATCATTGTGGGTATAATGGTAGATGCCCTAGACCAAGTTACTATAATTTCTTTCTCCTCCCTCATGTTGAGTTTTTCAATTTTTCCCAATAAATGATTAGCTACAAAAGGATTTTTTTTTAGTGAACGTGTCACAGCGGATTACTCCTTTTTTTACATTTTTCAAATTGGCATTCTATGTCCAATATCTCGATTTAAGTATGAAGGTAAGAATAAATACAATAATGATGAATGGAAAAAGAAAAAAGAGAAAATCCTTTAGCTAGATTAGCTAGATAAGGGGCGGATGTAGCCAAGTGGATCAAGGCAGTGGATTGTGAATCCACCATGC